GACTAAACAACTTATCTACTTAATCTATTCTATTATTTATTGTTGGAGCCATAGGCTAAATTATGGATCCTTGGGATTGGATTGGTGGATCATTTTATATTCCTTAGTTTCAGGCCATAGATCAAGCCAAGAGAAGGATTCCTTCTACCCCTATCCTGTATATTGTCTTTTTCGTTCCCTGTTGTAATAGAGACTCATTTTATTATTTGATTATATGACACGAGATTCTACGAGACGATAATTCCTTTTTACTTTATGGGAAGAAACAACTATGTATCTTTTTGATGAGAATTGAAAGTTTGACATGAGAGAAACCTGTCTTTATATATCTTTTATCTTTTTTTGAGGAAAAGATTCTATTATAATCACTATCATAATATTGAAATGATTCACCAGATTCTTCAAAAGGAGAATCCTTTATTTTCAAGACTCGCTCGTTTTTCATTAACAATCTTAATGATTGGATCATATGCTTTATTGGAATTCTGATGAGAAAGAAAAAAGAAATAGTAAAATGATTTTTTCTTCATTGAATGACTATTCATTTATTAGTATTAGGTTTTCCTAAAATAGGGGGCAGAAAGAATCTATGGAAAAATGTTGGTTCAATTCGATGTTGTCTAACAAGAAGTTAGAACATAGGTGTGGACTAAGTAAATCAATGGATAGTCTTGATGCTCTTGGACATACCAGTGGAAGTGAAGAAACTATTCTAAATGATGCGGAGAAAAAGATCCCTAGTAAGGACAGTTATAGTTTAAGTAATATTCATTATCTAAATTATTTATTTGATAGCAGGAATATTTGGAGTTTGATCTCTGATCATACTTTTTTAGTTAGAAATAGTAATGGTGACACTTATTCTGTATATTTTGATATTGACAATCATATTTTTGATATTGACTGTGCTAGTTCTTTTTTGAGTGAACTAGAGATTCTTTTTCCTAGTTATTTGAATAGTGGGTCTAATAGTAGTAATTACTACTATGATTATTCTGTATCATACTCAATCTTATTGGAATTATCATATTTATTATTGCATTCACAGTTATCTTCGTTTTCAAATCAGTCTTTATTGTCACATTTTACTAGTGGTATCGACAGTTACATTTCTAGTTTCATTTGTGCGGAAAGTACAAGTAGTATTGAAAGTGGAAATCCTAGTGTCAAAACTAGTAGCAGTTCTTTCAATATAATAGAAAAATCTAATGATTTCGATATAAATACAAAATACAAACAGTTATGGGTTCAATGTGAGAATTGTTATGGATTAAATTATAAAAAATTTTTTAGTTCAAAAATGAATATTTGTGAACACTGCGGATATCATTTGAAAATGAGTAGTTCAGATAGAATCGAACTCTTTATTGATCCTGGCACTTGGGAGCCTATGGACGAAGATATGGTCTCTATGGACCCCATTGAATTTCATTCAGAGGAAGAACCTTATATAGATCGCATCTCTTTTTATCAAATAAAAACGGGTTTAACTGAAGCTGTTCAAACGGGTGTAGGTCAACTAAATAGTATTCCCATAGCAATGGGAGTTATGGATTTTCAGTTTATGGGAGGTAGTATGGGATCCGTAGTAGGTGAGAAAATCACCCGTTTGATTGAGTATGCTACTAATCGATCTCTACCTATCATTATTATGTGTGCTTCTGGAGGAGCACGCATGCAAGAAGGGAGTTTGAGCTTGATGCAAATGGCTAAAATATCTTCTGCTTTATATGATTATCAATCAAATACAAAGTTATTCTATGTATCAATCCTTACATCTCCTACAACTGGCGGAGTTACAGCAAGTTTTGGTATGTTGGGAGATATCATTATTGCTGAACCTAATGCCTACATTGCGTTTGCGGGTAAAAGAGTAATTGAACAAACATTGAAAAAGACAGTACCTGACGGTTCACAAACGGCTGAGTATTTATTCCATAAGGGCTTATTCGACCCAATCGTACCACGTAATCTTTTAAAAGGTGTTCTGAATGAGTTATTTCAGCTACACGGTTTCCTTCCCTTGAATGAAGATTCAAAATAAAGAAATATTCAAATAAAAAATAATCAGAATATAGGAGTTCTTTCTATTTAGCGAGAACTCCCGTTTTTCACTAGGAATCCATGTTTGTTGGATAAGATTGGTTAAAGTTGGAAACTCCTAAGAAACTCGTTTCTATCTTTCTTTTCAAAAAAAAAGGTGTTTTGAAAGGAAAGATAGAAAGACGATGAAGATAAGGATGGGAGAAGAAGAATCCAATTTCTGAAAGCAGGATTCTCATACATATTCGTGTAGAAATAGGAATAAGTACGCTTCGTTGAGTTCTACATTCGTTATTGATTATGAAATATTTCATATGAATATTATCTGAATATTCTTTCTAATAGATAGACTTATCATAAGATATCTTTCTAATTCTCATTTCTAATTCTAATAGAAATATGAAATCGAGGTACCCATTCTATGATAGATTTTCACTTTCCCTCTATTCTCTTTTTGTTCCTTTAGTGGGCCTAGTCTTTCCGGCAATCGCAATGGCTTCTTTATCTCTTTATGTCCAAAGAAAGAAGATTGTCTAAATACGATGGGACCAAATCTCATCAATTTCTTTCAACACTGGATCATCATACAGAGACTTTTTTTTCATGGAATATGGTAGGATATATGATATGTGGACTTTCCGAAAACAAATGGAAGAGTTGTTTTGTTATGTATACCGTTGTTATGTATATCGATGGATAATATACGCATTAATGCATGTATATGCAGTTATAGCTTAATCAATTAAATGATTCAATTCAAAATGATCCGCAAATCTTTTTTGAAAAATCTTTGAAATAGAAACTCAATGTATCTAACCAATTATTTCTAATGGTTCCTGCCGGAATGCTGCTAGTTAATGAAAGTTACTTAGGGATCAAGCAATAAAAGTCGAGTCAAATCCATTTGGGTTATTCTATCAATTCCAATATCAATTCCAATCGAATGCAACTGGATCTAGTATAGTATGAACTGGCGATCAGAACATATATGGATAGAACTTATAACGGGGTCTCGAAAAACAAGTAATTTTTGCTGGGCCTGTATCCTTTTTTTAGGTTCACTAGGATTCTTAGTGGTTGGAACTTCCAGTTATCTTGGTAAAAATCTGATATCCGTATTTCCGTCTCAGCAAATTCTTTTTTTCCCCCAAGGGATCGTGATGTCTTTCTATGGAATCGCAGGTCTATTCATTAGTTCTTATTTGTGGTGCACAATTTCATGGAATGTAGGTAGTGGTTATGACCGATTTGATAGAAAAGAAGGGATAATGTCCCTTTTTCGTTGGGGATTTCCTGGAATAAATCGTCGCATCTTCCTTCGTATCTTTCTGAAAGATATCCAATCAATCAGAATGGAGGTGAGAGAGGGTCTTTTTCCTCGTCGTGTCCTTTATATGGAAATCAGGGGCCAAGGAGCCATTCCGTTGGCCCGTACTGATGAGAATTTGACTCCACGAGAAATTGAACAAAAAGCTGCCGAATTGGCCTATTTCTTGCGCGTACCCATTGAAGTATTTTGAAATGAACTTAAAGAAACTAAAGAATAAATATCAGCATGAGAGAAGGAACTTAATACATCTATCAGGAGAACGTATATGGAACAATATTAATAAAATCTAAAAATCTAATAGAATTAATCAAATAAAATATATGGAAAAAAAAAATAGATTAAGGAGATTTGTACACAAAAACTATTTTGTATATGCATACACATGTCGTCCAGCTTCACTCTTTATACTATCAAAAGGTCTAATAAGTGTAGTGTAGATTCATCAAATATCCTAACATGTCTTTTGTTTTCGTAAAACATAATTCGTCCTTTGAATTGATACCCTATCTCCGCGCTGCGGTTAGACAGTGAAATCTTTTGAATTCGAAATAGAAATAAAAGAATTAAATGATTTGGTAGAGTTCGTCTTTAAATCCAAATTATATTCGTTAGTTCAAAATGGGTTTTCGGAGTATTCATCGAAAGGAATAAATGAAGGGGAAATCGGTTACAATTTGCCTAATTGCGATCTCTGGAATATGGAAAGAATATTGACTTCTTTTTTTTTTTCATTCGAAAAGGGCCTTTCTTGTATGTTCTATTCTAGATCCTAAAGACTCAATTCTTACACAAAAACAAAAATAGGAAAAGATCCATAGGTTCGATACCTTCTTCTTGTTATATAATTCGTGCTTCATAGAAATCTCAGATAGAATCGACGAATGAAAAAGGTTCATTAACAATTTACATCACGGATACAGAATGAAAAAAAAGAAAGCATTGGCTTCCCTCCCATATCTTGTGTCTATACTCTTTTTGCCCTGGTGGGTTTCTCTCTCATTTAAGAAATGTCTAGAAACTTGGGTTCTTCATTGGTGGAATACCAGGCAATCCGAAATCCTTTTGAATGATATTCAAGAGAAAAATGTTCTAGAAAAATTTATGGAATTAGAAGAACTATTCCTGTTGGACGAAATGATAAAGGAGTACTCAGAGACACATATGCAAAGGTTTCGTATAGGAATGCACAAGGAAACAATACAATTGGTCCAAAGACAAAATGAATCTCATTTCCATATAATTTTGCATTTCTCTACAAACCTAATCTGTTTCGCTATACTAAGTGGTTATTTTTTTCTGGGTAATGAAGAACTTTTCATTCTAAATTCTTGGATTCAGGAATTTCTCTATAACTTAAGTGATACAATCAAAGCTTTTTCAATTCTTTTAGTTACTGATTTATGGATCGGGTTTCACTCAACCCATGGTTGGGAACTAATGATTGGTTCGATCTACAACGATTTTGGATTGGCTCAGAATGATCAGATTATATCTGGTCTTGTTTCCACTTTTCCAGTGATTCTAGATACAATTGTGAAATATTGGATCTTCCATTTTTTAAATCGTGTATCTCCTTCGCTTGTAGTAATTTATCATTCAATGAATGAATAAGAATGAATAATTCATT